ACATCCGTCCCAAGGTATCATTTCCAATACATCTGTGGGGCAGGCTCGTACACATTGAGTACACCCTATACATGTATCATAAATCTTTACTGAATGTGACATTGGATCTATCAATTTTTTGAACGTTATCAATTTTCGATCTGGTAAAATCAGTAGTAACTGAATCATATATTGTAGACACCAGACGAATCAGTGGTTTACCAGAATTTTTTTGAATTTAATAATCAATCCACTTCTGGATCTGGTCATGAGAATGAGAGAGGTCCAAGATACTTTGATTTATTACGTTTCAGCAAACATGGTCATACGAGTTATACACGACACGCTAATTCTAATTGGTAAATATTCTATATATCTGTCTTTATTTATATCATTACGACTATTTATTCAACAAATTCGATTGATTGATACGAGTTGATTTTCTGTTACGATAGATCGACGAAACAATAGCTGGCCCAATAGCTGCTTCAGCGGCTGCAATAGCTATAACAAAGATCGAGAAAATGTCTCCTTTTAATTGTCGACTATCAAATAAATCAGAAAATGTTACGAGATTTAGATTAACCGCATTCAGTATAAGCTCAAGACACATAAGTGCTCTAACCATGTTTCGGCTTGTGATCAATCCATAAATACCGATAGAAAATAAATAGGCACTCAAAATAAGTACATGCTCGGTCATCATTGACCAACTCCTCATCAATTGAGATTGATTTCAATATGAACAACAATACAATTTAACCGATTTGATTGACTAGAATATAACAAGTACGGAAAAAAGGAAGGTATTAGTAATGGATCGAACTCAAACCCATTCAATTTAATATATGAACAATAGAATATCAAAATGGAACTGAAGGGAAATTGATGTGATAATAATAACACAGAACAAAACACGGCCTTATTTATTTTATTTGATTTTGTATTTCTAATTCTAAGTATTTATTACTGACGAGCCATAGCAATTGCACCTATCAAAGCAACTAAAAGAATTATAGAAATGAGTTCAAATGGAAGATAAAAATCTGTTGATAAATGAATTCCAATTTGTTGAACGTTACTTGTCAGGTCCTGCTCTATAATCTGATTTGATCTTGTAGTCCAAATAATCCCGTACCATGACGTATCTGAGATAGTAGTAATTAGTGAAAAAAGAATACTTGTACAAACCAGTGAAGTAACTCCATCTCCAACTGTCCAAAGATATAAATCTTTGTAATATTCTGAACCATTCATGAACATCACAGCAAATACGATTAAGACATTTACGGCTCCCACGTAAATAAGGAGCTGTGCAGCAGCTACAAAATAGGAGTTAGATGGAATATGGAATAAGGATATACAAACAAGAACCAATCCTAATGAAAAGGCAGAATAAATTGGATTGGTAAGTAATACCACCCCTAGGCCTCCTAATATAAGACCTGATCCTAGAAATACTAAAAGAATATCATGTATTGATCCAGGTAAATCCATTATGTGTAAAATAAGAGATAAATAAGTTGAAATATTTCATTTTCATGACCTTACTGACCGGGCCAGGAAAAAAGAGGTTACCCTATCTTTCTTTTTTTTTTTCTTGTATATGCCTAATTGAATTGAATCTTAATGTGGTGTGGATTGATGTAGATACAGTTATTGGACCAATCCCGCTTTTGTATCCGAAAGAGTAGTTGAAATTTGATATTTCGAAATCATCACGGATATATGAATCTATTCTAAATCCAAATCAAGCCGTGATTCTCACCAATCAATAGTTATGTTTTGTAGTTACTAACCAACCAAAATGAAAGAAACTTCGTTTCTTTAGATCAAAACGGAATCTTAGTAATTGGTAATCGTTCTTGAATCAAGGGGGTTATCCGTGGCTATTTTTATTTGAGTCGAATTCATAATTGTTCGAATTGTGTAATCGCCAATTACTGACATTGGTAACCGACCCAAAGCAATTTGATTATAATTCAATTCGTGACGATCGTAAGTAGAAAGTTCATATTCTTCAGTCATTGATAAACAGTTTGTTGGACAATACTCGACGCAGTTACCACAAAATATACAGATTCCGAAATCAATACTATAATTAAGCAATCGTTTCTTTCTAATATCTGTTTCCAATCTCCAATCAACAACGGGTAGATCTATGGGGCATACACGAACACATACTTCACAAGCAATGCATTTATCAAATTCAAAGTGGATTCGACCGCGGAAACGCTCTGATGTGATCGATTTTTCATAAGGATATTGAATAGTTACAGGTAAACGATTCGCGTGGGATAAGGTAATCATGAAACTTTGACCAATGTACCTTGCAGCTCGTACTGTTTGTTGACCATAATTCATGAACCCGGTCACCATAGGGAACATATCGTGGATATCCATGAATAAATTGATGTTTCTTTCTCTTGCTTGAGAGAGGTTATGAATCTAGAATACCGTATTCTGTTACAGTGAAAGGAGTTGGGAAGAAGTTGTCAATAATAGATTACCTAGAGAAATA